GACTAAAAGAAAATCATGTATTGGTTCAGATAAATCCATTTTTTATAAAAAATCAAAAACGAAGAATTTCATGACTTTATTGACCTGACCAGGAAAAAATCATTTTTTCTATTTTTTATGATACTTTGAAATTGTTAATTGAATGAAATTCTAATGGGTATGAATTGACGTAGATGCTTTTATTTTATTGGACCACTATCCATTCTTTATTCGTCGAAAGATTATTTTAAACCTATCTATTTTTGATATCATTTATCTATTTTGAAACCATTACTATTATAATATATAATATTGAAATCGGTTTTGTTTTCAATCTAAATTAAGCTAGGAGTCTCATTAAGCAACCACTAGTTTGAATTGCCCAAGCAAAAATCTCATTGTTTTAGATCCGAGCTAAGCCTTCGTAATTCGTAATTTTTTTGAATCGAATTAGGGGTTTATTCATTGTTTATTTGAGGTAAATTCGAAATTGTTCGAATTGTGTAATCATCAATTACTGACATTGGTAAGCGCCCTAAAGCGATTTGATTATAATTCAATTCGTGACGATCATAAGTAGAAAGTTCATATTCTTCGGTCATTGATAAACAATTTGTTGGGCAATACTCAACGCAATTACCACAAAATATACAGATTCCAAAATCAATACTGTAATTAAGCAATCGTTTCTTTCGAATATCAGTTTCCAACTTCCAATCAACAACAGGTAAATCTATAGGACATACACGCACACATACTTCACAAGCAATGCATTTATCAAATTCAAAGTGTATTCGGCCTCGGAAACGTTCCGATGTGATCAATTTTTCGTAGGGGTATTGAATAGTTACAGGTAAACGATTTGCGTGGGACAGGGTAATCATGAAACCTTGGCCGATGTATCTGGCGGCTCGTATTGTTTGTTGACCATAATTTATGAATTCAGTTATCATAGGGAGCATATGTTAAATATCTATAAAAAAGATTTTATTCTTGTTTCTTTCTCTTGTTTGAGACAGGTCGTGAATCTAGGATATTGTGGTCTTTTACAGTGAAAGAAGTTGGGACGAGGTTGTCAATAATAGATTACCTAGAGAAATCGGTAAAAGAAATTTCCACCCAAGATTTAATAGTTGGTCCATTCTCAGCCTCGGTAAAGTCCATCTTGTTGCAATAGGAATGAACAAAAACAAATAAGTTTTGGCTAATGTGATAAAGATACCAATTAGTGTTCCAAAGACTTTACCACTTTTATTTATGCCAAATAGCTCAGGAACAAATATGTACGGAATAGAAAGATTCCAACCTCCTAAGTAAAGAACTGTTACAAATAATGAAGAAACTAGTAGATTCAGATATGAAGCAATGTAAAATAAACCAAATTTGATACCTGAATATTCGGTTTGATACCCTGCTACTAATTCTTCTTCTGCTTCTGGTAAATCAAAAGGTAATCTTTCACACTCGGCGAGAGACGAAATTAGAAAAAAGATAAACCCGATGGGTTGACGCCACAAATTCCACCCCCAAAAACCATATTTTGACTGCGCTTCCACTATATCAACTGTACTTGAACTGTTAGATAATCATAGTCGATGATAACATCACTGTTCCCATCGCTATTACAGAACCGTACGTGAGATTTTCACCTCATACGGCTCCTCAGAGGTCACAAATAAATCTAAGGGCCCTTTCCTACTCTTTATCTTGATATGTTTGTCAGATAGAGTCAAAATCTATCCTAAGGTCCCAAATTAGACCAATGGAATTCTGTCTGCTATATTTAAAATTAATAAATAAGTGCTTCTGAATTTATCTCATCTTTTAAGAATTTTTATTTTGCTTTGTTGATTAATAACCTTATCATTAAATAAAATAAAAAAATGTGCTTTATAGCAATATCACATATACATTTCAACCTCGAATTTTCAATTACGAAAAAAATTAGAGAGTCCATTAGTTCATGAATCATGACAACAATTTTATCTCTCTAAATAGAAATTAAAATTTAATTATAGGAAAGAAAGAATAAAAACAAAAAAAGAAAAAAGGAAGAACAAAACAAAGACATCCCTACTTTTTGCTTTTGCAATTAGATTCTTTTCTTTCTATTTCGATTTATTTTAGTTCATTCCTATTCTCCTTTCTCAGAAAAAGGGCCTTTAACCAAAGTAAAAGATTACTTCGTTTTTGATAGTTATTTACTTACTCAGTGGATAGGAACATACTCTGGATCAGAATCATGGGGAGTACTTCTTGATCATTTCTACGAACGTAAAGCCCCAATTTGAATTCCTTTTATGTACAGAAATATCCTCTTGGATAATTTACATAATCTCAATTACTAATCCTTTGTGTATCTTGGTCTTCCTAACCATCCACTCATTTTTTTCTTTCAAAAACTTCCTGTTGTGGAAATCCATCTATGGTAATAGACAGTAAAAACTCCATACAGTTGATCTTTTGAACCCGCTTCAAGTTATCATGACAATTCACGAATCTTGGGGTAACCAATCTATATTGCTTATGTTTACTTTTTTCACCATTTGATTCTTGTACATAGGAAATGAGACTCCACTTTTTTACTGCAAATTTAGAAGCCGTTTTCTTTCACTCATATAACTATCTGGTTTAGTTCATCAACTCAAATGTTGAAGAGAAATATATATAGTMAATCAAATCTTTTTMTMCTTGTTTCTAGAAAGAAAAGAATTTGGAGAAATTTTAGGTCTCACCGAATCACACGTAGAGATATTGATAACACACATAGAGCTAATGGTATTTCATAACTAATTGATTGAGCAGCTGCCCGTAGACCACCTAAAAAGGAATATTTATTATTTGATCCATACCCCGACATAAGAAGTCCAACGGGAGCAATACTTGAAATGGCAATCCATAAAAAAACACCAATACTAAGATCGGCTAAAACAAGGTGATCACCAAAAGGAATTACTGAATAACTTAGAAAGATAGATATTACTGCTATGGATGGTCCGATACTGAATAAACGAGTATCTCCTGTAGATGGAATAAGGTTCTCTTTCAAAAGTAGTTTTGTCCCATCTGCTAGAGCTTGAAGAATTCCTAAAGGGCCGGCATATTCAGGTCCGACACGTTGTTGTATTCCTGCAGATATTTCTCTTTCTAACCAAACAATTACTAGTACACCTATTGTGATTCCTAATACAAGAGTCAAAATAGGTACAAGCATCCATATGATCCCATAGACTTCTTTTAAGGATTCCAATTTGGAAAAAGAATTGATAGTCTCTATTTCTGTTGTATCAATTATCATTTCAACGATCAACTTCTCCCATAATGATATCTATGCTACCTAGTATTGTCATAATATCAGCCAATTTCATTCTTTTAACTAACTGAGGAAGAATTTGCAAATTGATAAAACCTGGTGGGCGAATTTTCCATCTCCAAGGAAAAACGCTCTGATCTCCTATCAGAAAAATCCCCAATTCTCCTTTTGGGGCTTCAACTCTCACATAAAGTTCTTGTTTCGACAATTCAAAAGTTGGAGAAGGTTTTTTACTAATAAATCGATATTCAAAATCATTCCATTCAAGATCTTTTAATCTGTCAAAACGTCGGATTTCTAAATTTTCGTAAGGCCCTCCTGGAATTCCTTCCAGAGCCTGTTGAATAATCTTTATGGATTCTGTCATTTCACCGATTCGTACTAAATAACGAGCTAATGAATCCCCTTCTCGTTGCCATTGAACCTGCCAATCAAATTCGTCGTAAGACTCATAATGATCAACTTTACGAAGATCCCATTCTATTCCGGAAGCTCGTAGCATTGGTCCCGATAAACCCCAATTTAATGCCTCGTCTCTCCCAATAATGCCTACGCCTTCAACTCGTTCTAAAAAAATAGGATTCCGGGTAATAAGTTTTTGATACTCAGCAACCCCTGTTAAAAAATAATCACAAAAATCCAAACATTTATCTATCCAGCCATAGGGTAGATCAGCAGCCACTCCTCCAATACGAAAAAAATTATGCATCATTCGCATACCGGTGGCCGCTTCGAATAGGTCATATATCAATTCTCTTTCTCGAAAAATATAGAAGAAAGGTGTCTGCGCACCAATATCCGCCATAAAAGGACCGAGCCATAATAAATGAGAAGCTATACGACTCAACTCCAACATAATGACTCTGATATAGCTAGCCCTTTTAGGTACTTGAATATTGCCTAATTGTTCGGGTCCATTTATGGTTATTGCTTCTGTGAACATAGTAGCTAAATAATCCCAACGTGTTACATAAGGCAAATATTGTATAATTGTTCGGTTTTCCGCAATTTTCTCCATCCCTCTATGTAAATAACCCAATATTGGTTCGCAGTCGACAACATCTTCACCATCTAGAGTAACGATGAGTCGAAGAACACCGTGCATTGATGGGTGCTGAGGCCCCATATTGACTATCATGAGGTCTTTTCTTGTAGTTGGTGCAGTCATAAGTTTTTTAACGATTCATTCTTCCATGAATTACTGAAAGTGAAAAGAAGTTCATCAAAATTTAATCGAAACATATAAGTGAAAATGAAATAACTCTTCAAATTAATTTAATAAAATTAACGAGTTTTTGTCTCTCGAATGTCCAACTGATTAATTAATTCTTTATAACGTACTCTATTTTTTTTTGACAAATAAGCTAGCAGTCGTTGACGTTTTCCCAAAATTTTCTTCAAACCTCTCTGAGATAAATAGTCTTTTTTGTGTAATTCTAAATGTGAAGTAAGTCTCCGTATCTTATTAGTGAAATTGAATACTTGAAATTCAACAGATCCTTTCTTTTCTTCTTGAGAAATAACTGAAATGACATAATTTTTTACCATAAATGAATTTCCCCTTTCTTTATTTTACAGATATGGATTTTTTATAATTTTATTGATCAGTAATAATAATGCCAGTAATTTGAACGTGTTATATAGACTTAATTTCTTTATGAATCTCTAATTTTATCAATTCCAATAAATTAATCAAATTTAAAATTTT